GTTTTTAACTGACTTATTTAACTTAGTTATTTTAGTTTAAATATATAGTTAGTTTAACTATATAGGAAATAGGAAGGCTTAACATTTGGGTGAGAGAAAGCACAGTATGAACAAACAAAAAAAGAAAAAAATAAAAGAGAGCAGAATCTCATTTTGTTCTTTACCATACATATATTTTTTACACATCTCAAAACTGGAGGTATATCCATACACTAAGACTATCTATATACCTGGATGATATATAATACGTATACATATAAATAATGTATTGTATACAATGCTTAGGGCTATGTATCCCAATTCGTCTCGATTAATTTGTATGAATAATTATGTGATATAATATTCGCGTGTCAGGAACCAGATTTGAACTGGTGACACGAGGATTTTCAGTCCTCTGCTCTACCAACTGAGCTATCCCGACCTTTTTCCCTGCATTATTCTAGTAGAGAACTTTACCTATGTCAATTAAAGGGACTAAAAAAGTAAAAAGTTTTAAAAAATCTTACCCAGTCCCTGAATTTCTTAGACTCAAAAAAAAGGATAAGATAAAAAAGTCGTTAGGAAGAAAAATGGGCTTTTATTGGGGATAGAGGGACTTGAACCCTCACGACTTATAAAGTCGACGGATTTTCTTTTTACTATAAATTTCATTGTTGTCGGTATTGACACGTAGAATGGGACTCTCTCTTTATTCTCGTCCGAATAATCTGTTTTTCAAAAGATCTATCAGACTCTGGAATGAATAATTTGATCACTGAATAGTCAATTCTTCCTTCAACTTCGATTGGAATAGATTCACAATAACTCTTAATTTTTCATATCTATATGATGGATTCGGGTCGCGATTAATCAATCGTTTACTATATCAGTATGTATATATACGTATACAGGGCATCCTCCCCGTAATTTTGATAGAAGGATTCCAGCTACCAACGCAACGTAACGTAATCAACTCCATTCGTTAGAACAGCTTCCATTGAGTCTCTGCACCTATCTTTTTGATTCTAGTTTTAGAAATGAAAACTTTGTTTTCTCAAAATAAAGATTTGGCTCAGGATTGCCCATTTTTAATTCCAGGGTTTCTCTGAATTTGGAAGTTATCACTTAGCAGGTTTCCATACCAAGGCTCAATTTAATCAAGTCCGTAGCGTCTACCGATTTCGCCATATCCCCCTTAGAGACAAACAGGGTTTAGTTGTAATTCTAAAAACCTTTTCATTTAGTTATTTTGGAATCGTTGCGTTGAATTCATTAGATAATAATTCTTATATCTAAAAAGTGTATGCCACTATTTTTTTTAGATCCTCTATCATTTTCTTTATATTTTATTGATAGATTCTATTGATAGAACCATATTTTTTTCAATCAGACATGATTCTATCATTGATGTGTCCGCAATTCAATATGAATAGATATATCCTACATCTATATGTCTCTCCCCTGCATTTTTACTTTAAAAGTGTGATTTTGAATACTGGAAGGATCGATATTCATTCTTATGTTTTTCGTCCTATCCCCTCTTTTATGAATGAAAAAAAAGGAATGTCTCATTATAACTTGAATTGTATCTTTATCTTTATTCTTTAGGATGGATTCGCTATCATTATATAATATAATTATATATAAATATATATTTATAATTATAATTAATATAGCATAATTTTGTATAACCGGTATAACAGCTCTAATAAATAATTAGACTTTTCTAAAATAATAATAATGAAATTTGATATTCTTAAAAAGAAAATCGAGATTTTAAATAATTGAAATATTATATATTATAATATAATAATTTAAATTAATAGCTGATATCTCAATTTCCTGAATCCCTATTTACTATTTCTATTTCTGTTATGCGAGCCCGCTTAGCTCAGAGGTTAGAGCATCGCATTTGTAATGCGATGGTCATCGGTTCGATTCCGATAGCTGGCTTTTCTCTATCGATTTTTTCCATGATTGATAATCTCTTCTCCCCCTTTATCCAAATGTCGGGTCGCTGATATGATCTATTATGTCGTGTTAACTTGTAACTATAGAATACAAAATTTATTGATTGGAGTGGAGAGATTAGATCTCTCTAGAACAAATCATAAAACGGAGCCTTAACTTTTCCTTACTATATATAATATACAAAAATCCAGATATTGATACAATTAATTTCATTCTATTTTCATTCGACTTTCCTTTAGTATTGTATACTTCAGTAGATTTAGCCTTGCTTTGTTTATCCTTTAGTTTAGTTCAGTCTTAATTTATATATTTTTTCTTTAAAATGACATTTTCAATAAAATAAAAAAGGAGTTTTATGTCTCGTTACCGAGGACCTCGTTTCAAAAAAATACGCCGTCTGGGGGCTTTACCAGGATTAACTAGTAAAAGGCCTAGATCCGGAAGTGATCTTAAAAACCAATTGCGCTCTGGGAAAAAATCGCAATATCGTATTCGTTTAGAAGAAAAACAGAAATTGCGTTTTCATTATGGTCTGACAGAACGACAATTACTTAGATATGTGCATATCGCCGGAAAAGCTAAAGGGTCAACAGGTCAAGTTTTACTACAGCTACTTGAGATGCGTTTGGATAACACCCTTTTTCGATTGGGTATGGCTTCGACCATTCCTGGAGCCAGACAATTAGTTAACCATAGACATATTTTAGTTAATGGCCGTGTAGTAGATATACCAAGTTATCGTTGCAGACCCCGAGATATTATTACTACGAAGGATAAACAAAGATCGAAAACTCTGATTCAAAATTCTATTGCTTCATCGCCCCGCGAGGAATTGCCAAACCATTTGACTATTGACTCATTCCAATATAAAGGATTAGTAAATCAAATAATAGATAGTAAGTCGATCGGTTTGAAAATAAATGAGTTGTTAGTCGTAGAATATTATTCCCGTCAGACTTGAACCTAACGAAAATAACAAAGAAAGGTTCAGACCATTTGACTTTAAATACCAAATACCCCATTTTGTCGAAGGAAATAGATTTAGGGGCCTGCATTTTTCTTATTCACGTATCACAAATGGATCCGCGGTAGGATTTTTTTATTTCTTTTTTGCTTTTCCCACATTTGTATTTTACGTACCAATGTAATTAGGAATAGAGAATCTCCATTAAATCAAGTTGGAATAATGCTACCAATTGGTATTTTATTTGATACATTGTGGTCGGTAAGACAGAAACGGAAAGAGAGGGATTCGAACCCTCGGTAAACAAAAGCCTACATAGCAGTTCCAATGCTACGCCTTGAACCGCTCGGCCATCTCTCCTATATATATATAATTAATTAATCTTATTATTGATATAATTAATTAATCTTATTATTGACCAGAAACCGAGTGAAGTGAATTGCGAGTCATTCATATTATTGCAGTACAGGTACGACCAATCAATGGCTCCATAGGAATAAAGGAATAAAAATTTTTCGAGTTACCAGAATCCGTAGTAAAATCAAGTCTTTGGTTAGTAAATTTAGAGAAATTATAGTAATAGTTCCGTTCATGGGTATACTACTAAAATTAGTATTAGTATAAATCAAATTCGTCAAAAAAAAATCCAATCTTATTAAAAAATTGCATATCTATCCTTGTCCAAAAAGGAACAGTTTGAGCGGAAGATCCACATCTTTTTTTTAGAATTAGTCTATTTTTATGATATTTCGTACTGATATTTCGTACTACTGTACAATTCCTTTTTTATAGAATGGATTACTAATTATGCCTAGATCTCGGATAAATGGAAATTTTATTGATAAGACTTCTTCAATTGTAGCCAATATCTTATTACGTATAATTCCGACAACTTCAGGGGAAAAAAGGGCATTTACTTATTATAGAGATGGTGCGATTTGATTCTTTTTTTATTGCTTTTTTTTAGCCCTTACATCTGAGAGAAAAAGGCGTGGTTCGGGATAGAAAGAACCGAATTATTGAAATAAACCGACGCTTGGTGAAGGTGAAGTTTGGAGATAGAACAATTCCTTCTGTCGTGTATCCTCGATTGATGCGGCCTCTGATGCTTTAATTATCCATTTTAGTATTGAGCGAAAGGTTACACCCATAGGTTCTTTCTGTATTGCGGGTCAATATTACGCCGCTAGTACCAATGGGCGGCATAGGGGAAGAAGCACTACTCTACGGAATCAACAACACGAAAACTTTGTTATATTATAAATTATCCCTTCTCGGTATCGGGACTAACAAGAATGAATGGTTGGGACAACAAACATCCATCTCGTTTGTACTTTGGATACTCATATAACCATCAAAGATTGTTGAAGTGACTAATTCCTGGGAATAGGAGGCGTTGAGGACAAAGAAATTGTTGGAGTTACCATTTCTATCTAGCACTAATACAATTGATGTTAAGAAAAGACCTCTTTCGGGAAGGCTGGCTAGATATTTCTTGTAAAAATACTAGCCCCCATCAGTTCATAACGAGAATAGTGAAATCTTGATTCCATAGACTATGTCCCTTAGTACTATGCGCAGAAGGGAGGAGCCGTATGAGATGAAAATCTCATGTACGGTTCTGGAACGGAGATTCTTTGAATAGAATGAACGACCGTAACGGATGTCGGCTCAATCCGAAGGAAATTATGCAGAAGCTTTACAGAATTATTATGAAGCTACGCGACCAGAAATTGATCCCTACGATCGAAGTTATATACTCTATAACATAGGCCTTATACACACAAGCAACGGAGAGCATACGAAGGCTTTGGAATATTATTTCCGGGCACTAGAACGGAACCCATTCTTACCACAAGCTTTTAATAATATGGCCGTGATCTGTCATTACGTGCGACTATCTCCATTATAGAAAGAAGGAAAAAAAAAGACCAAATTGGCTAGTAAATACTAGAATAAAATAGGCTTTCTACATATGCATCGTACAAAGAAACGATTTTTATCAGCTGTAGCAAGAAAAAATACTTCACTAAAACCAAAATATGACGAAATGGGTACGCCTATATACTCTATGGATAAAGGATCG